GTCATAAAGGCCGGCGGGCCGGTGGCCCGTTCCAGAAAAGAAATGATCAATTTCATTTTATTTATTCCGCGAGTATAGGGCAAGAATGGTTTGTTGGATTTGATAAATATCAATGCAACGAATTGTTTCAAGATCGATCCTAAATTACTTTTCTTTTATTTGACCCCTATATTAACTTGATTGATACATGTACCCACCAATTCGACATAGATCCAAATTTATCTTTATGAACCATTCATTCTAATCGCTATTATTATTCTATAAATTAAATGACGAATCAAAAAATTCTATGGAATCATGAAAAGCAGAAGGATCGGCGGATCTAGTCATTATATTGACAATTGCAAAAACTGTTCATACTATAAACATAGTATGATGACGGTCGAGCAGGCGTGCCCCCATCGTCTAGCGGTTTAGGACATCTCTCTTTCAAGGAGGCAGCGGGGATTCGACTTCCCCTGGGGGTAGGGATACTACGAAAGGAATTTGATTTGATTATGGATTATCAATAAGTCTAGAATTTACTCTTCTTGGGTCGATGCCCGAGCGGTTAATGGGGACGGACTGTAAATTCGTTGGCAATATGTCTACGCTGGTTCAAATCCAGCTCGGCCCAAAAAATTTGCAGACTCGCCATGAAATGATATACCCATTCGTTTTCTATAAATGCCCGGAAATAAAGAAAACTGTCGGCTATATCCCTCAACTTCTATTTATTTGCTTGTTTCCCGATTTTGCTAATGATCTACATTCATACCAGAATCTGTAAGTCTAAAGTTTAAAGAAAAGCGGAAATAATAAAAAAAAAAAAAACAACCTTTTTTCTTCATTCAAAACAAAAATAGATTTTCAATCGATTTGACAATAGCAAAAGGATTGCTAGTGATTCCGATTCCTGATTCATGTCACCCTCACGAAAGTGCGTATTCGTGTGGATATCAATATATCACTCGCATCTATATTACAACACGGCGATTCGAAATAGAACTAAAATAAATGGTTTGAATGAAATCATAAGAATAATATATGCTATACAACTTCTTTCCGGGGGATTGTAGTTCAATTGGTCAGAGCACCGCCCTGTCAAGGCGGAAGTTGCGGGTTCGAGCCCCGTCAGTCCCGGCAGACCCGATAAATATTTAACTCATTTCCCTTTTTCTGTGAAAAAAGGGGACAGGGAGCAGAATTTCGTAGAACTTTATTTCTTTTTTTTTTCGCATTTCTCAGCAAAGAAATCCTGAAATTCCCATTACATCTACCAATCCCAATTGATGGGAGAGAGACATATGTGGATTAGTACAATTCTGAATTTATATATTCAGAATTGTACGAGGTGCCGTACTGGGTCGGACTTTTCGATTGTTTTCGATCCGTATAATGGAACTCTTTTCTTAAATACATTAATTTACCATCGTTACTCTGATAGAATACTTTTCGGATTAAATGAAGTTTTTTATTTTTGATTCCGATTGTGTGCAATCTCAATTATTAATTGGAAACAAATTATCTTATTCAAATTGTACACTCCACTTTTGATATATGTGTTCCAAAGAAAGAGGATATTCATTTAATAAAAGAAAGATTAAACAAGGATCCTGACCCTCTTAGCAAAAGAAAAGATCTTTTTTAGGCCCCCCCCCTCGGGAAGGCAAATAAATAGTGAATTGAATTTGATGGAATATTAGATTTTTTATACTTATACCGGGACTTTCATCTTTATCACACTTCTTTGTCTTCTAAGAAAATTAGATCATTAAAAGAACGGAGTTTAAAACTCAATTAACTTCTTTCCGTTTAACTTCTATTGTTTGGTTGGGTTTCTAACTACTAGAATAGAAGTGGAGAGGCGGTCAGATGATTGTATAAGGGAGGGGGCGGGGTTATGCTTATAGAAAATAAAGCATGGAAAAGAATGATAAATATAAAGAATTCTTGGTTGGATCGGGAATCCATTTTTTGATTCGGTATGGATAAAGGATCTTTCTATGTTATACTATTCAATTCTTGATGATGACTCCATTTGATAGCTTAGATATAGATATTGTTATTCATAATATTGAATATTGATTCGATTCAATATTATCGCGATGTAATTCAAATTTATCCCATTAAATTTAAAGGGCGAAAATTTTATCATTATCATCTCTATGGGATTAAATCCCGAGTTATTGCAAAGTAAAAAAAAGAAACAATGAGATTATGGAAGTAAATATTCTCGCATTTATTGCTACTGCATTATTTATTCTAATTCCGACTGCTTTTTTACTTATTATTTACGTAAAAACAATCAGCCAAAATGATTAATTTGAATGAAATTTGACTTCTTAGTTCTTATCAATGATTGAAGAAATAAAAAGCAATTCTAATTTCGCGTCTTAAATGAAATGATCGGGCTAGAATCAGCAGTATTCTATGAGATCCAACAGTATAGTATGTGGTAGAAAGAAATATATGAATCTTTCTACCATATACTAGATACTGTTTATTATGGTTATTATAGTGTATAAAGTTGTACTTTTATGGAGGCTTAATATAGATCAATCTAAAATATATTATATCTTCATCTATTTGATATTTGATTTGTAGGAATTCCATTCCATCCAATCTGAAAAAAATGGAAAAAGAAATCTTACTCTTACGATTTCTATTCGAATTCCGAGATTTCAGATTTTTTTATTTCGAATATGAATCCGGGAATTAGTTGAAAGAATCAAATTAACGAAGAAAAATGGTATAAGAAACCAAGTAATCCTTTTTTTTTTGGCATTCCGAAGAAGTAATTGATTGAGCCGTTGACAGATGCTTCAAGGAGCTCTATGGGATGAGTATGGTAACTTTTGAAAAGGAGTAGTAAACGAAATCTTTATCTTTTAACTTTAACCATGATAGGAAATATGAAACAAGTCCATAAAACATAAATCAAATAAATTTCGAAAATAATAAAACAAGTGGTAAGTACACAATATGTGGCTCGCCCAAAGCAAGATCTTATTTTGCGTAGTATTTTATTGAGCAATCGCTATGTCTATGTTGTTTCTTATAAAACATATCTACTTAACTACTTTCTATTTGATTTGAACAGTAAAGAGGAAAACAAATAAAACAATTGATACACTACAGTTTGATTCCTCAACTCAATTAGTAGTACCCTTAGAGTCCACTTCTTCCCCATACTACGAGGGAAAGGGAAAATGTAAAGACTACCATTAACGCAGCCCAAGCGAGACTTACTATATCCATGTAAATTATGTCCCCTATCTCTATGAATATGAAGGAATTTTCTTGTTCACTAATAATAGGGGAATCAACGGTGCAGAGTCAAAAAAAGGAGGGTTCTGAGCCAACCCAACACTATTGATGAACCAATCCAATAAATCCACTTAGAACGGGTTCTTATATGATTTGATTTCAAGTAGAATCGGTAAACATTAAGCACAAGCAAAAGAAAATAGGCAGTAACACTCTTGGAAAATATCAAGGAAATGTTATTAATGGAACGTATAGAATAATAAAACCTACTGTATTGTTTCTTTTATTGCCTTTCGTCTTCATAAATAAAAAATCAAAATAAGATCATTATCCACCTCTATTTCTTATTGGAAATAATTTTTATTAAATGCCCGATCACTCAGAAACTCTTGCGAGTTTGGATACAAAGTATCTTTTGCCCTTTCCACCACGACTCCCTAATTCAAGACCCAGCCAGTAGATATTCCATTAGCAGGGGTAGGGCTATCAAGACTTCTCGCTTCCCTTCCACTCCACTACTAGTACTAGAATCTTTCTTTATTCAAGGGGGTTTACAATCTTATTAGAAAACAAACCTACAGATGCTTAGAATCATGTAGTCCCCCCCCCCGCTTCTGCCGGTGCTGGGGAAGAATTCATCGAGTTATATCAGCGGAACAGAGTAAGGAATTTTGTTTGGATTCTTTTGTTGATCAGGCGGCACCCGGATTTGAACTGGGGAAAAAGGATTTGCAGTCCCCCGCCTTACCACTCGGCCATGCCGCCAACACGATACAATACTTAAAAAAACTTCCCCTTTTGTTTTCTATTAAAAAATTCAATGTGGATTTTCAGTTACAAAAGCCAAAATTCCGCACAAATTGGAACCATTAACTATTGGCTGTGAATTCATAAAAAATTCTTAGATTTGAATTTCAAATTGTGTTTTCTTAATAACATAAGAAAATCCAAATTGCTGTATAACTAATCAGTATTGAGATTCTTTTCATTTTCAATAAAAAGCCCTTCCTTTTTAATTTCAATTATAACAGCAATTGTGGGTATATGTAAACCCCAGAACAGAAATTGTTATGTCGATATCTAACCAGGTATCTTATTTATTGATATGATACCGATAGTAAATTAGCGTGCTTCCATTTTTCATTGAATATAAAATAGAAATTTTGATAAAGCACGACCCCAAAATATAAGGGATTCTCTATGTTTAATAAATACAACTCTTCCTACGTACTTCATTACATATATATTTTACGAATTTTACTAAAAAAAAGTAAAAATATCTCCCTTCTCTGCGAACCATTCATTTTTTGAACAATGGAATTCGCGAAAAAAAAATCCATATTTTTTATTATTTTGTCTTTTCTTTATCTCAGCGAACCGATCAAATCTTGAATCCATTTTTTTCTGATATCCAGTCGGGTTGGAATATGTAATATCATAATAATGGTAAAAATGGAATCGCCTTTCTTTTGATATTCTATAACAAAGCTCCCTAATATAAAATATAAGTATATTATCGATTTCAATTCCTTTTCATTTGTATCTGTTGTCCAATTTGAAAAGAAAATTTTCTTTATTCCTCCGCGCATACATATTTCATACATTACATATATATGGAGTTGGGTAAAATTTCATGTGATTCAGTAAACAGAATCAAAATTCCATCATTGCTAGATCGAATTAGCAACGACGGGGTTTTTTCGATAAATGGGAAATCAAAAATGCTCCGGGATCGAAATGAGAGAATATCT